CGACGGACTTCTAAATTCTCATAGGGCCCCCCCGGAATTCCTTCCAGAGCCTGTTGAATAATTTTTATGGATTCCGCCATTTCACTGATTCGTACTAAATAACGAGCTAATGAGTCTCCTTCTTTTTGCCATTGGACTTCCCAATCGAATTCATCGTAACACTCATAATGATCAACTTTACGAAGATCCCATTGCATTCCGGAAGCTCGTAGCATTGGTCCTGATAAACCCCAATTTATTGCTTCCTCTCCACCAATAATGCCCACTCCTTCAACTCGTTCCAAAAAAATGGGATTCCGCGTAATAAGCTTTTGATATTCAACAACTCCTGTTAAAGAATAATCGCAGAAATCAAAACATTTATCTATCCAGCCATGAGGTAGATCAGCAGCTACTCCCCCGATACGGAAATAATTATGCATCATTCGCATACCTGTGGCAGCTTCGAATAGATCATATAGCAATTCCCTCTCTCTGAAAATATAGAAGAAAGGAGTCTGTGCACCGATATCCGCCATAAAAGGCCCAAGCCATAACAAATGAGAAGCTATACGACTCAACTCCAGCATAATGACTCTGATATAGCTGGCTCTTTTAGGTACTTGAATATTTCCCAATTGTTCTGGTGCATTTACCGTTATTGCCTCTGTGAACATAGTAGCTAAATAATCCCAACGTGTTACGTAAGGTAGATACTGTATAATTGTTCGGTTTTCCGCAATTTTTTCCATCCCTCTGTGTAAATAACCCAATACGGGTTCACAATCAATAACATCTTCACCATCTAGAGTAACGATGAGTCGAAGAACACCATGCATTGATGGGTGGTGAGGACCCATATTGACTATCATGAAGTCTTTTCTTATATCCGGTACAGTCATATGTTTTCTTCCCCGATTCATTATTTCATGAATTGCTGAAAACGAAACGAGGTTCATCAAAATTCAAGATCTAATAAAGCAAATAATTCAAACGAATTTTCAAATTAACGAGTTTTTGGTTCCCGAATATCCAACTGACCAATTAATTCTTTATAACGTACTCTATTTTTCTTTGACAAATAAGCCAGTATACGTTGACGTTTTCCCAGAATTTTCCGCAGACCTCTCTGAGATAAATAGTCTTTTCTGTGCAATTCCAAATGTGAAGTAAGTCTCCGTATCTTATTGGTGAAACTGAATACTTGAAATTCAACAGACCCTTTGTTTTTTTCTTTTTCTTCTTGCGGAATAACTGAGATGAATGAATTTTTTACCATAAAAAGAATTCTTCTCTCTCTCTCTTTTTTTTCTTTCTTTTCCACAGATATGGATTTTACCGATCAGGAATAATAATAATGCCAGTCATTTAGATCTGGTACACACAATAAAATAATCTGGATTTATTCATAGACTACTTTCTATCGAATCCAATTGAAAATTGGATTCGATAGAAGGAGATGGTACATTTCTACACCCACAAAAGGGAATGATTGGGACTTAAGAAAATTCTGCCGATTCATTCCTAGATCCAATTGATATGATACATCATTGAATCAGTATCATGTATCAGAATCTAATGTAATACAACGTGTGTGTACATTTGTATACCTTTATATACCGGATATGACACGTGATATAGATATATAGGAAATCCACCATCAACTAATTCTGACTCGTGGATACATATGTATCCTTGACATACTGAAACGACTGCCATTATTGGTATCAAACCAGTAGCGATTCATACAAGCTAAATCTTCTAATCGATAATTGGGCCAAAGAAACAATTTTAATTGGATAAATTTATTTATATCTGTATCAAAATGCTTGTCCTCATCCAAAAATTGCACACAGTTCCTTACGCTGTTGCGATTGAAAAATAATGAATTTCTATTCACAACATTCTCATTCTCGGAATTCAAACAAATTAGAATTCTCAATTCTCTACGACGTCTAGGAGATGGAATATTTTCAGGAACAAGCAAAGCATAATTATTTTCATCTCCATTCACAAGTACCTTTCCATGTTGTGCAATGGATCTATCTAAATAATCTTCATCAACATATTTTTTTTCTCGGCATATTCGATTAGTTTGGTACTTATTCTTATGGACCAATGAAATACTTATGGTTTGATACATAATCCATTGTCCATCCCATTTTATAGACAGACGAACCGGTTCGATAATCAATATTCCCCTTTTTATCAATTCTGTAAGAGTTAGATCCTTCTGAATCAGCATTACATCCAGGCGCATTTCTCCTCTTTGAATAGAGGATATAGCAATTTCCCTTGGATTTATCAGCCTAAGCAGGAGACAATATACCTTGATATTATTGATCATTCTTTGATTCAAAGGATCATCCCATCTCAATTGAAAAAGCAAATACCTTTTCAGGAAGAAATCTAGTTCCGCTTCCTTATTGCTCTTGGATTGTCTTTTCTTTCTACGTTTTTTAATGTCTGATTCCGCGGAATCTTTTTCAAGATCTTTTTGTCGGTTTCGTGGATCTGATCCAAGATTCCCTTGACCCAGCTGTTCTTTTTCTTCTTGATTTCGATTCTCTAATTCAAGATATTCTTTTTGATTAGATGATAGACGAAGATCCTTTTTTTGATTTCTGTTAATGTTTTTATTTTCACTAACGTTTTCATTTCCATTCAAATTGAAAATAAGTAATTTGATTGGTATGATCCACGGTTTAATCTTATATGCATCATAAAGTAGCACAAATTCTGAGAAGAACCAGGGTTCTAGATTCGATATGGGACGATGTAGCATTTCTTCATTCATTCCCATCCAATCAAAAAAAAAGGTTTTTTTTTGATTGGATGGGTTGATTTCTTGATGAATCGTGAGATAAAAAAGATCTTTCTTATCAATTATTTGATAATCATTAGTCCCAGTCTTAGTATTTTTATTAATGTTGGTTCCAGTATCTATATCGGTCCAAATCTCAATATCGATATTCTTTCTAAGAAAAAAATTGAGAATTCTCCACTCCAAATATTTTCTATCCGGATTTTTCCCCGTATCAATAATAGACCCTTCCCCTAGATAATCATTAATAGCTATACCCCCGGGTACATAAAATGATTCGGGTTTAGGCATGTTGTAATTATATGGAATCTCTCGGTCTCCATTTACTTGGAATGGCGATCCATAAATATATGAGTCCTTCCTGTCTTCATAATGAATATATTTATGTGATAAAAGATCATATCTGTAGTGTTTTTTAAATTTTTCTTTTTGACTCGGTAATGAGTTCACTACATAATTATTTTGTTTCTCGTAATGAATTAATTGGTCTTTTTCTTTTTCATATGAATCTTTTTTTGAGTCTTTATTTTGAATCATACGACGTTGATTGACTCTATTTCGCCATTTTTGCGGTACTAATTTAGACCATCTAGTCTGAGATAAATTGTATTGATAATGACCCCTTAACCAATTTTTCCATTCATTCATTCCAGAATTCGGAAGTTTCTTAGACCTTGATTTGGCATCCAATATTCCTCGTGTCCCAAAATGGTTCTTTATTCTATCCTTAAGAAAAAGATATGCTCCGCGATATTGAAGTACAGATCTCAAGTAATACTTATTAATAATTTGGATTTGTGATAAATTGTAAAATACATATGCTTGGGACAAGGAAGATAAGTCACAATAAATCTGTGATTTCTTATTACTAATATTAGAAAGAGACTTTTTTATAGTCGAAATAAAGTGAATTGCATTTTGATTTGTTTCATCAATTCCTTCTTTATTTCTTTCATCATTGTAAATGTCTTTGTCGATAATTTTTTTTGTTGATTCAAATTCAAGGAAAAGTTGTGCATTTATTCTGGGAATATTAATGTTACATAGAAAGATATCCATATAGATTCTTTCAATGAAAGATTTCATAAAATAGTGCCATTTACGTATTAATCGGGCGCCTCCTCTTTTTGATATCTGCCAAATATGTTTCTGTGATTCCGATCTTTTATCATCACAACCTGTCTCGTTAGGACTAATCTTTCTATTTGGAGTTAGAAATATTTTTCTCTTGTCTTTTGTAATCCTTTCTATTTTATTTCGGATTGTGGTTGTCCTATCAGCCAGATCCTTCATTTTTTTTTCTGTCAGTGAATAATTTGTCCAATCCACAGATCTAATTCGAATGATCGATTCATGGTTAATCTTATTACTAATTATAGAATCTTTTCTATTTTCATTCGGTTCATATACTTTCCTCAATCCAAATAAGAAAATTGGATTTACTTTTGCAAACTCTTTTATTATTCTTTTTATAAATAGAACTGTTTTGAGAATCCATCTTGTTTTTTCTTTTAAGACCCTTAGAAACCATTTTTTTCTTTCTCCTAAAGCTCTTAGAACTAGAAAACATTTCTTTTTCACTTTTCTAATTTTTTTTTCGAGTTCTTTCCAAATGGGGTCAAAAAAGGAAGGTCGTTTTCGGGGAGAACCAAAAGGTAGTTCAGTTTCCATCCCCCAGACTGTTAAAAAACCAAAATTTTCTTTTTTTCCTTTCTTTTTCATTCGATCTCTATGATCGAATCGTAGCTTAGATCTGTGCCAAGGTTTCAGACAGAAAGGAAATAGGATCTTTATTTGAATACCGTCTGTTAGCCAGTCTTTCGGAAATTCTGTTTCTGATAATTGAACACCATTATAGGTGCATTTAACATGCATTTCTCTATTCCACTCCTTCCAATCCTCGTACCACTCGGGGAATTGAAATAATAACATACGGCCGAAATTTTTAGCTATTATCAATGAAGGCAATACGATGTATTTTCTAAGAATCGATTGTGTTACTAACATAGAACCTCTTATTGCTTGAGCAAATATAATAGTATCCCAATTTTCTGCTATTGCTATCCGTTCATTCTCTTCCTTTTTCTCTTCCTTTGTTTTTTCCTTTTCTTTTGCCTCTTTTTCCTCAGAATCCGAAGTTTTTAATTCCGGACCTTTCCCCACCCAATTCCTAAAAATTAGGTTCATCATTCCGGAG